AATCAAAGTTGATTTACCAATAAGTTACGAAATGCTATGGTTCTTACATATGATTTTTGAATTTATTCAGAAGTAATTCGTCGAGATCGTGCACCTTTTTTCCTATTTATCCTAAATATACTATAACTATAAATAACTATAAATAAAGTAAAATGCAGCCGGATGGATCCAACCTATTCTTGAAATACACAACCCGCACACACTCCCTTTCCAAAAAAAATCAATACACCAATCACTACACTTAGATTTATTGGATTTGTTGCTAAAATATCGGTATTAAACCCGAAACCCCCGGCAGATGGCCAATGGCGTGAGAAAACGAAAGAATCGGTTACATTTTTCATATGCTTTCCTCTTATAGATAGGACTGACAAAGAACAAAGTTCTTTTTCTATTACTTCGCTCGCCCCTTTCTTTTTTGATCAATTTATTTTTAATTGAATTTCCCCCTTTTTAATGGGAATAGATTAAATCTAGTAATTTCATTTAGGTTAGGTCTTAGGTCTCATTTCAATTGCAAAATATATCGTTTGTGGAAACGTTTCCTAAAAGGAAAAAAGTTTCCATTGTACTAAGCTAAGGACGGGAAGGAAGAAAGCGAGTGATCTGGTAATTCCTCATCCTCAAAGCAGTCCTTCCTGGAGTCTCAACAAATAAGTAATTATAGGAGTAAAGTGTTGATATAATTCGAAGAAGCAAACGACAATTTAATTTCAAGTTAATAAAGAAAAAAAATAAAAAAAGTATGTAATCTAAGGTACTTTTTTACATTTCTAGATTAAACAAAAGGATTCGCAAATAAAAGCGCTAATGCCACAACCAGTCCGTAAATTGTTAAAGCTTCCATAAAAGCTAGACTAAGCAATAAAGTACCTCGTATTTTACCCTCTGCTTCTGGTTGTCTCGCAATACCCTCTACAGCTTGGCCTGCAGCAGTACCTTGACCAACTCCGGGTCCAATAGAAGCAAGTCCTACAGCCAATCCAGCAGCAATAACGGAAGCGGCAGAAATCAGTGGATTCATGGTAAGTTCCTCGCACCAAAAAAAAGAAATGGTTAATGATACAATCAACCAATGAATTATTACTTAATTTTATCATTAAGTTTGATCATTAAGATCTATTGGGTCGGAGTAACTAAAAACTAATGATAATATTACTGAATCGTCAGAACTACTTCGATATCTCGTTTTTTGTTTCTACCCATTTTTTTGTTTCTACCCATGATGAAGTTTTTGTAAATCCATATACATACGGCTCTAGTTATTGCATTTCTTTCTTTCCAACCATTCTTTCATTCCATCTTTCGTTCTTTACTCTTCTATATCCTTAAGTTCATCTGTTTTTTCATCCAATCCACAATCACAAATGAAACAGAAGGAAGGACTTGACTTATCTTGTAATCCATCTAATCTAAATGCAGTAAACTGCAACCAAATCAATATATGCAATCATCAATATATGCAATGGATATCAATATGATCGATATCAACGATATCAATATGTATATCAATACATATATATATATATATTACATATATATATATATATATAGCATATAGTTAGATATATATATAGTTAGTTAGTATATAGGTAAGGCATAAGGACTTCTATTTATATATAGATAGGACTATATAACTAGTGAATATCTAATATTACATATACATATTACATATACATTTCTTTCTTCCATAACGTAAACAGGCCACATTTTATATTGAATCGGATTATAGAATCATTCCTCGAAACCCACACAAAAAGTGGCTGGACTTATAGACATTACATACATCTAGTGTGACCTCCCCAACCCATCTTTTTTTTACAATTCCGTAATATCGTTCATCTTCTCTCCTACGACTCTAGGTCATATATTCATACGTATTTATATCTATTATGTTCTCCAACCAAGCAGATTATCTTGAACCATGCATGAATTGGGATAAGCTAAAAAAAAAGACTATTTCGAAAACTAGTCAATGATGACCCTCCATGGATTCGCCTATATAAGCCGCGGCTAACGTTGCAAAAATAAGAGCTTGAATACCACTTGTAAATAATCCAAGAAACATGACAGGTATAGGAACTACTGAAGGGACTAAAGAAACAAGAACAACAACTACTAATTCATCAGCCAATATATTCCCGAAAAGTCGAAAACTAAGAGATAAAGGTTTTGTGAAATCTTCTAGGATGTTAATTGGTAAAAGTATTGGAGTTGGTTTGATGTATTTCTCGAAATAACCCAACCCTTTTTTGGTAAGACCTGCATAAAAATATGCCACTGACGTGGGTAAAGCTAAAGCAACAGTAGTATTTATATCATTCGTGGGCGCAGCTAACTCCCCATGAGGTAACTGTATGATTTTCCAAGGTAAAAGAGCACCTGACCAATTAGAAACAAAAATAAATAGGAACATAGTTCCAATAAAAGGAACCCAAGGTCCATATTCTTCTCCAATCTGGGTTTTGCTCAAGTCTCGAATAAATTCAAGGACATATTCAAAGAAATTCTGACCGTCGGTCGGAATGGTTTGTGGATTCCGAACAGCTATGATGGCTGAACCTAACAAGATAGCAATTACGACCCAAGAAGTGATAAGTACTTGGGCATGGATTTGTAAACCTCCTATTTGCCAATAGAAATGTTGGCCTACTTCTACACCCGATATATCGTATAACCCCTTGAGTGTTTTAATGTAACATGGTATAACATTCATATTGTCCTCTGATAGAAATTGAACTTCAAAAAAGGAATTAGTTTGATTCAACCATTTCTTTCTCAACTCACCAACTTGAATCATTAATCATATATTTAGGATACCAAGAAATCACATAACATCATAATATATATCAATATCCCCAGTTCTTTTTTTTTATCTATTTTCAAAAATTCAAAAAAAAAGTAACCGATCCAATAAATCTATGGAGTTGCCCAATAATTAACATTAACTAATTTTATTATTCTTAATCATAATCAACGATTTCTTATATAGCTAGAACGACCTTCACAAATTGCGTATACTAATTTGTTAAGAATCAATCGAATTGAAGCTATAGCGTCATCGTTGGCTGGAATCGAAATATCTGCAAGATCTGGGTCACAATTTGTATCGATTAAACAAATCGTCGGAATCCCCAAAATGGCACATTCTCGAAGAGCCGTATATTCTTCTTGCTGATCAACGATGATCACAATATCAGGCAATCCCGTCATATATTTGATCCCACCGAGATATGTTTGCAAGGTAGATAATTTTCTCTTCAACATTGCTGCATCTCTTTTGGGGAGACGGTTGAGTTTCCCCATCTTTTCTTCTGCTCTTAAGTCCCTGAACTTATAAAGTCTCGTTTCCGTAGTGGACCAATTCGTTAACATACCACCGAGCCATTTTTGATTAATAAAATGAGACCGAGCCCTTATTGCAGCTGATGCTACTGAATCCGATGCTTTATTTTTGGTACCGACGATTAAGAAGTTTTTTCCCCTACTTGCTGCATCAAAAACTAAATCACAGGCTTCTGATAAAAAACGAGCAGTTCTAGCGAGATTTGTAATATGAATACCTTTACGCTTTGCAGAAATGTAAGGGGCCATTCTAGGATTCCATTTCTTAGTACCATGACCAAAATGAACTCCTGCTTCCATCATCTCTTCCAAATTGATGTTCCAATATCTTCTTGTCATTTTTTCCCACACTTCCTTTTTGTTTTTTCTTTTTCGTATTATTAACAAAGAGACGAGGTACCTTGAAATAAATAATTGTTCCGATGGAACCTTCTACCGGGGATTGACCATTGATACACGGCACAAACCATAAATTTTTTTAATTACTTATTTTATTTATTACCAAATCAATAATCAGACCAGTATAGTTAAAAGATAGTTAAAGTGAAAATGAATCCGCTCTTAGGAATCATTAAATCGCATAAATTATTGTTCTGATGTCTCATGTAAATTTGTCTCATGGAAATTGTTTGTCGCGTAAGAACAAAATAATTCTCTATGGTGTAACAAAATATCTCCCATTTCCAACTCGAATAGATTTTTTCTTTTGATTTCCAAATAAATGTTTTTGTCTTGCCTTGAACGGTGCACAAATTTTTGGAATCCGGTACCAACAGGTATAATCCCCCCCAGAACAACGTTCTCTTTCAGGCCTTTCAACCAATCAATACGACCTCGTAGAGCAGCTTTTGCTAAAACTCGAGCGGTTTCTTGAAAACTTGCTTCGGATATGAAACTTTGAGTATTCAGAGACGCTCTTGTTATTCCCAATGAGATTGCCCGATAACAGATCGATTCGTCCAAAGCGCGCCCTGCTCGTTCCGCTCGCAACAATCCGATTAATTCTCCAGGCGAAAAAACATTAGACATTCCATCTTCTGAAACCAACACTTTTGATGTTACTTGACGTACAATAATCTCTATATGTCTATTATGGATCTGTACCCCCTGGGATCGATAAACCTTTTGGATCTTATTAACCAAAGAGATACGACTTTGGGCTATGGTTAGCTCAGCTCCAATCAAAAACCCCCAGGGGATCCCAAGAATTCTTGGTATACGCTCGTTCCAACCTTCAACTCTCCTTTCGAGGTTCATCGATATTGAATCAATCGAACGCACTTCTAAGATTTGTTCTACTTTTGGAAGACCTTGCGTTATGTCACCAGATCTCGATTTTTCATATATAAATGTAACTAATGTATCTCCTTCGTAAAGGATTTTCCCATAATGACCATGAACAGTTGCTCCAGGAGTAGCCAAATAAGGCTTAGCCGATCTTATAACTAAAAAGTCGACATTAACAATTAAAATTTGACCAGATTTTTTTACGTGTGGTTCGTATTTAAATAGACATACATTTTCACAAATAAATTGTCCAAGGCTAATTTTGATTGATGTCTCTTCACAATAATCATGATAGAGAAAGCACCAATTCAAATGGAATGGGTTCAAAATGATGTTACTGCATAGATCGGGATTATAAATCCTCCTAT